ATATACTTTTCTTATTTTATACTTTATTCTTTCATTTTAGTATTCTTTCATTTTAATGTCGTCTTTCTTATATTTCTTTTTTCTTCAGATGAAGATAAAACCCCAGAATACGCCCTTTCACAGGTCAAAGCGCGAAAGACACTTCGAACCTTTTTTTTCTATTTACTTTATTTTATATCTGTTATCTGTCAGAAAAGAAAAAGGAGAATGAATTTTTCTATTATTAAATTCAATACAATATTAAATAAATAATAGGAAATTTGAAATGAAACGAAAGTCTTTTTATCGCACCTATTAATCTTATATATTATATAGATATAAATATCAATATAAATTGTGTTCTGGAATCAAAGAAAGATATTTAAGAAAGATATTTTTAATTCCCTTAATATGTTTTATTATGTTTTATGTTGTGACTTCGAATAAACTTTTCTGTGGAATGGAGGAAGGAAATAGTAATTTATTCCTATAGAATAACTAGATAACTAGGAACAAAAAGATTGAATCAGAAATATCGACAGATTTTTTTTTTTCGGAGTCCAAAGAAATATGAAAATGAAAGAAAAAAGCGGATCTACTGTTCCAATTTCATCTATATCGAATTTGACTATCAGAATAGTGGATATAGTCATGATTCAATGGGTTAGGTCCACTTACTTTTTCTTTTGTTGATTTCTAATCTAATCTTTACAATTGATTTGATTGGACTCCTATAAAATAGGAAAGTTTGACGATTTAAGAGCCAACTTATCATTATTCATTTTAATATAATAAACAAATGTTCAATTTTATAACTATAATTACTATATTAGTATACTCTAAATTCGAGTATAAATCATTATAATGTTAACCTTCTAATTTAATTTAGAATTTAGAAGAATTCTATTTATTCTATTTATTAGAAATATAGAGTTTCTTACCTTATTTATTGCAAATATTAACAATATCTCTATTCCCCCTTCAAATGGAATCTCCCTTCAAATAGAAATACTCCCGCGGGAGTTTTATGAAAAAAGGACAAAGCCCCTTATCGGATTTGAACCGATGACTTACGCCTTACCATGGCGTTACTCTACCACTGAGTTAAAAGGGCCCATTTGATTCAATTCCGAAATGAGCCAGCATGCGGATAATCCATATCTATAGAAATAGATTCTACATCACATCTATGTAAAGTAAATAGATTTTATATAATTTTTTCTATTTTTTTTTTCTATATTATCTATATTATTAGAATATAATAATATAGATAAATCGAATGAAATTCATTCTATTGACAATTTCAAAAAACTGTTCATACTATGAGTATAATATGCTGACGATCGGGCAAATGTGCCCCCATCGTCTAGTGGTTCAGGACATCTCTCTTTCAAGGAGGCAGCGGGGATTCGACTTCCCCTGGGGGTAGGGTATTACGAAAGGAAGTTGATCGGGGATTCTTAAGAAGTCTGGAATTTTTTCTTCCTGGGTCGATGCCCGAGCGGTTAATGGGGACGGACTGTAAATTCGTTGGCAATATGCCTACGCTGGTTCAAATCCAGCTCGGCCCAATAATTCACTGATCCACCATGAAATGATATAACCCCTTTGTTCTTTCGAAATGTCTGATAAAAAAAAAGAAGTAAAAATTTCTGCTCTACTTGTTATTTATTTGATTTGCTTTCTTTTTTTACCACAAATTATGATCTTTCTGACGATCTAGATTCATATCAGGATTTGTAAGTAGAAAGTCTAAGAAAAAAAAAAGTAATAGAAAGAAAAAAGAGTCTTTTTTTTTTTCATTGAAAGGTTGATTATCAATTGATTTTGAGATTTTTATTTGAAATAACGAAAAGATAACTAATAATTTGTGCCAGTATCACTAAAATATAAAATATATATGCGCAAAACAAAATATATATGCGCGTGGATATCAATATTACCTACCACTCGCACTCTGTTACAACGAGGCGATTCCAATTTTAAATCTAAACAGAAAGTGTTTGAATGAAATCAGAAGAATATGTATGCTGTATTTCGTTTCCCTGGGATTGTAGTTCAATTGGTCAGAGCACCGCCCTGTCAAGGCGGAAGCTGCGGGTTCGAGCCCCGTCAGTCCCGACAAATCCAATAAACAATAATCCAATAAAAAAAAAATACATCAATTCATCTCTTCATTTTCTGTAAAAGGGGTACAAATAGCAGAATTTCGTTCCCAAAGGGGATCCTTATTATTATTTTATATTATTTATATATTTTATATTTATTTTCTTTATTTTCGTTTTTCATCAAAGCAAATACAAATAGGGTCATTTTCATTTCTTCAACTAGTATCGATGGAGATGGATAAAGACACATGTGGATTAGTACAATTATTGGTAGCGTCATATTCAGGATTCTAAGAGAGACCTCACTGAATTTGGCCTTTTCGATTCCTCCCGATCCGTATAATGAAATCGAATCGAGTACCCTATCTTTCCCGGTAGCACATACACAAATAGAATTCTTATTTGTACGATACAAAATGACTTTAATTTCTTTGATAAAATCCTTTTAATCGGAAAAGTCTCTTCTTTTTTGGCTCCGATTTTGTGTAACCTCAATTATTTGAAACAATCTATCTCATTCAAATTGTACACTGAAGTTTTGATATATTATAGGGATCCCATTCCTAATTCAATCAAGTAAAGAGTATATTAATAAAATAAAAATCAAATAAGGACTCTTAAGGACTCTGCCTCTCTTAGAGAGAGAGGGAATGTATAATCTTTTTTAAGGGTTTATGCCGAAGAAAAAACAAACTCTAAAAAAAAAAGTGAATTTGGTAGAATATTCGATTTTTTTTATACTGTACTAGGACTTATCTTTATCACACTTTTTTTTTTGTTTTCCAATCCAATAAGATTAGATCATTCAAAAAAGGAGTTTAGAACATAACTCCCCCTTTCCCATTTCGCTTCTATTGTTTGTTTGGGTTTGTTTTTGTTTGTAACTTATGTAAGTTTAAAGACGATTAGATGATACTTAGTCAGATGATTGTACAAGGAAGGAGATAGTTTTATAGAAAAGAAAGAATGGAAAAGAATGATAAATAAAGTAACAAAGTAAGGAAATTTTCGATTGGATCAGGAATCCATTTTTGGATTTGGTATGAATAAATGATCTTTCTATGTTATACTATTCAATTCTCGACGATAAATCGATTTGAGAGTTCAGATATTGTTATTCATGATATTGATCTGATTCGATATCATCGAGATGGAATTCATCCCATTGAATTTAGAGGCGAAAGATTTCTCATCTCTTATGGGATTAAATCCCGAATTATTGTGAAGTAAAGAAAAACGAAACGATGAGATTATGGAAGTAAATATTCTCGCATTTATTGCTACTGCACTGTTCATTCTAGTTCCTACTGCTTTTTTACTTATAATATATGTAAAAACTGTTAGTCAAAGTGATTAATTTGAATGAAACTTGACTTCTTAGTTCTTATCAATATCAAGAATTAACGAAATAAAATGAAAAGAATTCCAATTTTGCGTTTTAGCTGAAATGAGCGAACTAGAATCAGCAGGATTCTATGAGATCCGATAGTATGGTAGAAAGTAATATATTTACTACCATACTATCTATTTTTGTTATTCTAGTATATAAAGTTGTACTCTAGAAAGATCTGGGCTTAATATGGATCAATCTAGAATGTCATCTTCATATTCATATATAGATAGATATATAGACAATAGATATTAATTATCTATATGGAATGTACATAAGGTTCAAATTTGATTTCTTTTCTTCATATGTTTGATTTGTGTTGGTTCCAATTAATCTGGAATAGTTGAAAGGCGCCTCTTACTCTTATGATTCCAATTCCTGGATTTCTGATTATTTTCAATATGAATCCCGGAATCCATTGAAATAATCAAATCAATGAAAAGAAAAATAAAGAATAGTTGGGGTATGTATTAATAAAAGAAAATCAAGAAATCTTTTTTTAGCATTCCAAAGAAGTAATTAATTGAACACATCCAAGGAAAGGAGTTTTATAAAAACTTTTTCAGATTTCGACGAAAAGAAAAGGATTAGTAAACCCCGCCGATTTTAAATCTTTGAATCATAATATGAAATGAGTCAAGTCAATAAAGTATAGCATAAATCGAATTTATAAAACGAAAATAATAAAAAAAAATACTAAACTAAGTACTAAGTACGCAATATGTGACTTCTCCAAGAAAATATCTTAGTATGCGGAGTATCCCGTTAGAGAATCACTATGTCTATTTTATTTCCCGTAGAAAATCACTTAATTTAATAACTTTTAAATAACTAAAAAAAGAACTACTTTCTTTTGTCTTTGAACCGGAAAAAGGCAAACAAATAAAAAGTAAAAAAGGTTCCGCTGCTCCTTATTGTCCATATATAACTCTGATAAGAGCCGGTTTATCATAATAAAGAATTTAGGAAGAATTCGGTTGGAATAACTTTCCTATCATTTGTATTCTTTTTACTTTTGAAATATGAACACTGGAATCATTAAAATATTTATTTGATTATGATTAAAAGGGTATTATTCAAATATTATTCATAGAATAAATTACTCCACTCGAATCGAATAGAATTTTGAAATTGAATTCAATTATTGAATTCAATTTCAATATAAATAGTTCAATTTAAAATAGTTAAATTAAAAAGTCTTTGCAGAACGATCTATAAAAGAATTGATAGAGTTTCATTTCTCAACTCAATTAGTAGTATCCCTAGAGTCCACTTCTTCCCCATACTACGAGTGAAAGGGAAAATGTAAAGACTACCATCAAAGCAGCCCAAGCGAGACTTACTATATCCATGTGAATTATGTCCCCTATCTCTATGAATATGAAGGAATTTTGCTAGTATTGTTCACTTTTTTCCATTATTTTTCACTAATAATAGTCACTAATAATAATAATAGTCACTAATAATAATATTAGTATCGCTGGTGCAGAGTAAAAAAAAAAAAAAGATTTTGTCCAATACCATTGATGAAACAATCCAAAAAATCCAATTCAATTAATTAGAACCAATTAATTATAAGAAGTTCTTGTATGATTGCTAGTAGAATCGGGAAAGATTAAGCGCAAACAAAATAAGCAGCAGCGCTCTTGGAAATATCACGAGTCTTTTTCCTCCGCTGTTTCTATTGGGGACAATATATCAGCAAAACAGAATAAGGTATTTCGCGTCTTTTGTTGATCAGGCGACACCCGGATTTGAACTGGGGAAAAAGGATTTGCAGTCCCCCGCCTTACCACTCGGCCATGTCGCCAAGGCAATAGAAATAAAAAATAGACGAAAATACCCCCCCCCTTTTTTTTCTTACTAAACTTCTTTTTTTTTTTGTACTTTTGTACTTGTATCTTGAATCCCATTTTTCTTAATCTGAATCCCTTTCCTAAAAGAACTCCTTCCTTTTTTGGATTGGATCTATCTCTTTGATTAATTTTGTATAGTATGTCAAAACACGCACTATCTGAATTCTTTCTCCTTTCTATTGAAAGGAAAAACAAAATGTGAATTTTCAGTCACAAAAGCCGAAATTCAGGACAAATTGGAACCGTTAACTATTGACTGAAAATTCATGAACGATTCTCGAATTTGAATCTAAAATTGTATTTCCCGAATGATATAAGAAAATCAAAATGGATATCTAACTATCCAGTATTGATTCTTTTCAATAAAAAAAGCCTTCTCCATTTCAATTATAACAACAATTATGAGTATATGTAAACCCCAGAACATAAATTATTACACGTATACCTCTAATCAGATATCTTATCTGTTTATGAAAATCGATATTTTGCTAGAGCACGCCATGCGCTGTACAGAATAGACCCGCAATAAAAGGAAAGACATATATATAGATAGCTATAGTTCTATCCGCGTATGCTTAATAAAGCTTTCTTCTGCGCTTCAACAAACTCTATTAAAATAAAAAAAAAATATCTCGTCTGTTCGGTGCGAATCCTTTTTTTTTTTTTTTGAACTGAACAAGGAAATCCACGAAAAAAAGGAAAAAAGCTAAGTGCTAAAAAAACAACTTTATATTGTTTCTAACTATTGGGTTTTTATCTCATCGAAGAGATCAAATCCCGAATTATTTATTTCACTTGTATTGGAATATGTAATATCATAAATAATAGTAGAAATTGAATCACTTTTTGTTATTCTATATAAAATTCCATAAGTCTAAGTTAAGTGGAATTTCTCAATTCTTTTCCAGTTGTATCTGTTGCAAATTCCAATTTGAGTAGAAAATCAAAATTCTCTTTATTCCTCCGTTCATACGTATTTCAGACATTCCATATTCATATATGGAGTTAGATAAAATTTTATGTGATTCTGTAAACAGAATAGCAATTCCATCAGTGCTGATCGATCCATATAATTGGATGAAAAACGATCCAATAATGGGATTTTTTTTTTCAATAAATGGGAAATTAAAAATGCTTGGGGATGGAAATGGGGGAATGTCTACAATACCTGGATTTAATCAGATACAATTTGAAGGATTTTGTAGGTTCATTGATCAGGGCTTAGCAGAAGAACTTTATAAGTTTCCAAAAATTGAAGATAGAGATCAAGAAATTGAATTTCAATTATTTGTGGAAACATATCAATTAGTAGAACCATCGATAAAAGAAAGAGATGCTGTATATGAATCACTTACATATTCTTCTGAATTATATGTATCCGGGGGATTAATTTGGAAAAACAGTAGGGATATGCAAGAACAAACAATTTTTATTGGAAACATTCCTCTAATGAATTCCCTGGGAACTTCTATAGTAAATGGAATATACAGAATTGTGATCAATCAAATATTGCAAAGTCCTGGTATCTATTACCGGTCAGAATTGAACCATAACGGAATTTCGGTCTATACCGGCACTATAATATCAGATTGGGGGGGAAGAGTAGAATTAGAGATTGATAAAAAAGCAAGGATATGGGCTCGTGTGAGTAGGAAACAGAAAATATCTATTTTAGTTCTATCATCAGCTATGGGTTTGAATCTAAGAGAAATTCTAGAGAATGTGTGCTACCCCGAGATTTTCTTGTCTTTCCTGAGCGATAAGGAAAAAAAAAAAATTGGGTCAAGGGAAAATGCCATTTTGGAGTTTTATCAACAATTTACTTGTGTAGGCGGAGGTCCAGTATTTTCTGAATCCTTATGTAAGGAATTACAAAAGAAATTTTTTCAACAAAGATGTGAATTAGGAAGGATTGGTCGACTAAATATGAACCAGAGACTGAATCTTGATATACCTCATAACAATACATTTTTGTTACCGCGAGATATATTGGCAGCCGCGGATCATTTGATTGGAATGAAATTTGGAATGGGTACACTTGACGACATGAATCATTTAAAAAATAAGCGTATTCGTTCTGTAGCGGATCTCTTACAAGATCAATTCGGATTGGCTCTAATTCGTTTAGAAAATGTGGTTAGAGGAACTATATGTGGAGCAATTAGGC